AACTCATTATAATGGTGGTTACCTTTTTCTTTTTTTAGAAAAAAAAAAAATATCTCTGTTCTCCGCTGAAAAACGAAGACTAAATCTTGAGTTTAGCGGAAAAAGCCCTTTATCGGATTTGAACCGATGACTTACGCCTTACCATGGCGTTACTCTACCGCTGAGTTAAAAGGGCCCGTTTTATTCAATTCATGAATTTTCCATTATGAGTCTAATGCATATATGTCTGTATATGCATATATGTCTGCATATATGTATATATGTCTGCATATATGTATATATGTACATATATGCATAGGGGTTCATACAAGAACCATCAAATAAAAAAATTCTATGGAATCATAACATAAAAGTAGGAAAGACTCTTCGGATCTAGTCATACCATTAGATTCTATTGACAATTCCAAAAAACTGTTCATAGTATGATAATACTATGATCATGATTATCATAGTATGATGACGGTCGGGTGGATATGCCCCTATCGTCTAGTGGTTCAGGACATCTCTCTTTCAAGGAGGCAGCGGGGATTCGACTTCCCCTGGGGGTAGGGAGGAAGTTGATCGTAGATTATCAATAAATCTAGAATTAATTCTTCCTGGGTCGATGCCCGAGCGGTTAATGGGGACGGACTGTAAATTCGTTGACGATATGTCTACGCTGGTTCAAATCCAGCTCGGCCCAATAATTCGTTGCTCCATGAATATGAAATAACCAATTTGTCCTCCAGAAACAGAAATGCCTGATCCGTAGAAATGAAGAGAAAGAGTCAATTTTTTCTCTATCCATGTTTTTCTCATTCGTTCTGATTTTTCTAACGATCTAGATTAATGATACTTAATTAAGATTAAGTATCATAAAAATAGTTCTTTTTCTCATTGAAAAATTGATTATCCATTTTTTTGGCAATAAAATAACCACTCGTTACTAGTAATCCGTGTCGCTCTCACTATATTCCATATCCATGTGGATATTCAGTATATCATTCCTGTTTCTGTTACAACACAACGAATAGAATGTTCTTATAAAACTAGTAAGAATATGTATGCCATACACCTTGCTGGGATTGTAGTTCAATCGGTCAGAGCACCGCCCTGTCAAGGCGGAAGCTGCGGGTTCGAGCCCCGTCAGTCCCGAACTAGGATCCGATGAATTGATAAATTCATCTCTCCATTTTCTGTGAAAGGGGGGACAGGTAGCAAGATCTAATCCCCAGCGGGGATCCTTATTTCTTTTGTTTTTCGTTTCGCATTTATCATCAGACAAGTACGGGAATTTCAATTTCTTTCACTAATACCGATTGATAAGGGGAGACATATGTAAGTTGGTACAATGGGTGGCATTACTATATTCAGTATTTTAATAGATACCATACTCGTCTGACTTTCTTTTTCAATTGTTCAAGAACAATGAAATGGAATAGAGTTCCCCTATTTTTACCGGGAATACATACACAAATTGTATTCGTTTATTGTACGATACACAATGAACTTAACATAATTACCTCGACTTTGTTTGTGTATCCTCAATTACTAATTGGAAACAATCTATCTATTCTCATGCAAATTGCACACTGAATTTTTGATGTATGCGTTCTAGTCTCAATCCAAGAAAGAAGAAGAGATACTATACTAATAAAATAAAAGACCAAGCAACGCCCCTTTTTAGTAAATTTGTTGGAATATTAGATCTTTTCCACTTAGCACCCGTCCTTTTTTCCATCTCACTTCTACTGTTTGGATCTGTGTGACCCATAGAATACCGGTCATATAATATCTCATAATTGTATGTATAAGTATAAGGAAAGAGAGTTGTATAAGGAAGACAAAGACAGTAGGTTATGGAAAAGAAAAAAAAGTGGAAAAAAGAATGAAAAATTCAATGGAATTCCTGATCCAATAAAGAATCCCATTTCGGATTTAGTATGGATAAAATAAAAGATTTTCTTATGTTATACTATTTAATTCTCGACGATGAATCGATTTGATAGATCAGATATTGTTATTCATAATATTGATCCGATTCAGTATCATCAGAATTCAATTCATCCCATTGAATTGACAGGAGTAAAATTTCTTATCTCTATGGGATTAGATCCCGAGTTATTGCGAAGTAAAAAAAACAATGAGATTATGGAAGTCAATATTCTCGCATTTATTGCTACTGCACTGTTCATTCTAGTTCCTACTGCTTTTTTACTTATCATCTACGTAAAAACAGTCAGTCAAAATGATTAATTTAACTGAAACTTGGTTGGATTATTAGTTCTTATCAATGATTGAAGAAATAAAAGAAAGGGATTAAAACTCCAAGTTTTAAATGAAATGATTTGGCTGGAATCATAAGTATCTGAGATAGTGTGGTAGAAAGAACTATATTATATATAGTTCTTTCTACCGCACTAGATAGTATTGTATATTTTTATCATATAAATTTATTATCATATAAATAGTATGATCATTAAATAGTATGATCATATAAATTTTATCATATAAAGTTGTATACAGATATGGTTTTATATAGATATAGATCAATTTACAATATGTACATGTATTAGATGTACATCTAATACATATACATCGAAATAGCAGTCTAATTCTATTTCTTTTTTTTTCGCTACATCTACTTGTATGGGTTTCGATCAATCCAAAATAATCCAAGGCCAACTCTTCTAATTCCTAGGCTTCTTATAACTTATAACTTAATATATAGATTTATATTAATAATTAGTTTTTTTTATATATATAATTAGATTTATATATAATATAAAATATATATTTATTTATATATAATAAACTAAATATATATATATATAAGTATAAGTCCCGAGATCCATCGAAAAATCAATGGAGGAAAAATAGTATGGGTATGGGCATATATTAACTATATAAAATAAAAATAAAATAAAAATAAAATAAAAATAAAAGAAAACGAAATCAAGGAATCTTTTTTTTTTTTTTAGTTTCGCAAAACGATCAATTAAACGATTGATACAATTCGATCACTCAATCGATTATTCAATTAGTAGTACCCCTAGAGTCCACTTCTTCCCCATACTACGAGTGAGAGGGAAAATGTAAAGACTACCATTAAAGCAGCCCAAGTGAGACTTACTATATCCATGTGAATTATGTCTCCTATCTCTATGAAGGAATTATTTCATTATTGATTATTGATCAATAATCATAGTGGAATCAATGGTGCAGAGTCAAAAGAAAATAGGATTCTGACTTAAGGCTATTGATGAACTAATCCAATGAATCTACTCGTAACAAGTTCCTATATTATAAAATTTCTGGTAGAATCGGGAAGCATTAAGCACAAATACGATACACACACCTTTTATTTGGAAATAGCAAAGGAATGCTCCTAATGGAACATGTAGAAATAGTAAGACCTATTGTTTGTTACCTTTCTTTCATAAGCAAAAGACGTCAAAATATACCATCAAGATAGATAACCATCTATCTGATACCTCTATTTTATTTGATCTAAGGCTTACGTCTTTCTTTCTGTGAAAGAATGGAATGGTAAGACACCACCACCATTATTACATACATTCTTTTTTTTGTAATCCCCTACACGGGCAAAGAATTTTTTTTTTCAACTTTTCTTTTTACTCTATAAATAAGAGCCGCCCAACCATGTTGATTGAATGTTTGAGTACTCAAAGCCTCTCGTGAGTCTGGATACAAAGTATCTTCAGTCCTTTCCACAACTTCTAAATTGATTTCCCATCAGCCTATTCTATTCAATCTAATTCCAGACAGAGTCAGTAAACACTATTTTAGTATTTAGTATAGGTAGTGTAAGATAATTAGGAAGTCTTGATAGTCTTTCGTATAATCTCTTCTTCAATCCTAGGAGCAAAAATGGAGTGTCCTTTAGGAACCTTTGGATACTAAGATTTCCGACCTCTTACTTTCGTAGTTCTGAATCCCAGAATTGACTCTCACTATTTATTTGATTCAATTGATATCATAAATCAAATAAATGTCCGAATCAATTATTAATAAGTAAGGGTTACTTCATACCTATTGGTACCGGTTTGGACCGGTACCCAGAACCCAGATTTTGAGAAAAAAAAATTTACAGTTTTTTTTATAGAATTATGGATTCTAAAAATCAAGTATCGACAGGCCTAGTCCTTTGCCTCTGCTTCTTGCGGGGCAAGAATTTGTCGAGTTAGATCAGCAGAATAAGAAATTTCAAGTCTTTTGTTGATCAGGCGACACCCGGATTTGAACTGGGGATAAAGGATTTGCAGTCCCCCGCCTTACCACTTGGCCATGCCGCCAAATCTGATCCAAAAAAAAATGGATAATATTTTTATCCATCCATATTCTATTACTAATTTTTTTTTGATCTTGAATCCCATTGTACTTATCCCTTTTCAAAAATTAATCCCTATTTTTTATTGGATCCAGTTTAGATTATTCTCTTCGATTGATTGTATCTCAAAAGACACACTGCTTAAAAACTTCCCTTCTCCTTCTATTGAAAAGAGAAAAAATAGATTTCCGGTCACAGACCGAAAAATTCAGGGCAAATTGGAACCATTAACTATTTTTACTTTAGAATTAGTGAACGGTTCTTAAATTTGTATCTCAAATTGTGTTTCTTTAATGGTATAACAAAATCAAATTGATTTACGACTAATCAGTATCAATTATTTTCAATAATCAATCCTTTTCAATTTCAATTATAACAAAATATATGTGTATATGTAAACCCCAGAACAGAAATTGTTACACAGATACCGAATTGGGTCTTTCTCTTATGTACATATCCCTATAGAGAATTATCGTGCTTAAATTTTTCATTGAATATTTTGAATAGAAAATAGGAATTATGATATAGTGCGACCTGACTTCTGTTGCCACAAGTAAAATTACGATAAAAGATGCGATATGCGGATAGGTATATCGGCATGTACTTAATAAATACTACTCCTATTACTATTACGCAATTCAATCGTATTCTATCTATAAATTCTACTACC